TAAGTAATTCGCGGAATCATGCACCTTTTATTTCCTAGTTAGACCAAAAAAGAAAGGGCAGTTGGTCAGATCCAGCCCATTCTTGAAATAAACAACTCGCACACACTCTCTTTCCAAAAAAAATCAATACACCAAGTACTACACTTAGATTTATTGGATTTGTTGCAAAAATATCGGTATTAAACCCAAAACTTCCGGCAGGTAACCAATAACCGAAGGAAAGGAAAGAATCGGTTACATCTTTCATATGATCTCCTCTTTCGTATTCTTAGAGATAAACTCTCTATCTTTTTTGTTTCTTCTAGCAGTTTTCCTATTATTTTTATATTTGTAAATACTACTAAAATAGCGTAAAAAATAATATAAAATATGGATTTATATAATGTATTTATTTTGTTTCAATGGAAATTTCGAAGAAGAATGATAATTATTAGAATTAGATATGGGGTCTTATGTTCTGTGAGTTTCGCAATATCTCGTTTAAGGAAAAAGCGGCGGAAAACCCAAATAAATTAAAAAATGAAACTCTATGTATTTTTCGTTTGTAGGATTAAACAAAAGGATTGGCAAATAAAAGTGCTAATGCCACAACTAGTCCATAAATTGTTAAAGCTTCCATAAAAGCCAGACTAAGCAATAAAGTGCCTCGTATTTTTCCCTCTGCCTCTGGTTGTCTCGCGATCCCTTCTACAGCTTGTCCCGCAGCAGTACCTTGACCAACTCCAGGTCCAATAGAAGCAAGCCCAACAGCTAATCCAGCAGCAATAACGGAAGCAGCAGAAATCAGCGGATTCATGATAAATTCCTCGCACCAAAACAAAAAATAAAGAAATAATTAATGATACAATAAATGAATGAATTATGACTTACTTATTCCATGGATCAAATTGATCCAGTGAAAGTAACTAAGAAACCAGAATAGAAATAATCAAATTCGTGAATTATCAAAAATACCTCGATATCTATTTTTTTTTAGTTCCTCTTAACTTTTTTAATTTGTACAAGTTTTGTTGTTCCATTTCTTTCTTTTTTCCTTTACTCTTTACTTCCGAATCCTTCTGTGAATTCTTTGGTCTTTTTCGTGATTTAGATTCAACCAATTCCATATTTAATTAAAAATAGCAGATGACGACGAAAAAGAAAACCTTTCATTCCAATCCTTATATAAATTCACATATATGTAATGGGTAAAATTAACTCTATCTTTATACTTAGTTAATATCACATATACGTGTCTTTCCCCCATAATGTAAACTAACTATTCATATCTTAGATTAGAAAAGAGATCGAAAAGCTATCTTTCCTTTATCCGACAATTCAATTACTTAATCTTAATAGAATAATATCTGTTTTACTATTACTTACTCTCGATCCTATCTATCTTAATTTCTACCTTATTTCTATATTTCTGTTCCTCAAGCGTAAGCGGTTTACCTTGATATGCGTCTATATTGCGTCAGGTTAAGCTAAAAAAAGACTCTAGGGCAAACTAATCAATGGTGGCCTTCCATGGATTCTCCTATATAAGCCGCGGCTAAAGTTGCAAAAATAAGAGCTTGAATGCCACTTGTAAATAATCCAAGAAACATCACAGGTATAGGAACCACTAAAGGTACTAAAGAAACAAGAACAACAACTACTAATTCATCGGCTAATATGTTTCCGAAAAGTCGAAAACTAAGCGATAAGGGTTTTGTGAAATCTTCTAAGATGTTAATGGGTAAAAGAATTGGAGTTGGTTGAATGTATTTACCAAAATAACCTAATCCTTTTTTTGTAATACCCGCATAGAAATATGCTACTGACGCCAGTAAAGCTAAAGCAACGGTAGTATTTATATCATTTGTGGGTGCGGCTAACTCACCATGAGGTAATTGTATTATTTTCCACGGTAAAAGAGCCCCTGACCAATTCGAAACAAAAATAAATAGAAACATAGTTCCAATAAATGGAACCCAGGGACCATATTCTTCTCCAATCTGAGTTTTACTCACGTCTCGAATGAATTCAAGGACATATTCAAAAAAATTTTGACTATCAGTAGGAATGGTTTGTGGATTACGAACAGCTATAATGGCTGAAGCTAATAAGATAGCAATTACAACCCAAGAAGTAATAATTACTTGGGCATGGACTTGGAAACCCATTATTTGCCAATAGAAATGTTGGCCTACTTCCACGCCGGCTAGAGCGTATAATTTTAGTGTGTTGATGGAACATAATAAAACATTCATATTACCCTCTGAAAGAAATACAACTTGAACTTTAAAAAGGAAGTATTTTGATTCAATCATCTCTTTTTCGATTTGCTCGCTTAAATTGTATATTTTGAATATTAACTAATCATACAACAGCCTCAGTTATTTTTATATATTTTGTGCGATTGAAGACAAGAATAGTAACCGATTCAATAAATTTATTCTATAGAGTTTCAAAAAGAATTTACACGTAATCTTATTATTATTAATCAAGAATTTTGTATATAGCTAGAACGACCCTCATAAATTGAAAATACTAATTTATTAAGAATAAATCGGATTGAAGCTATAGCATCATCATTCGCTGGAATCGAAATATCTGCTAGATCCGGGTCACAATTTGTATCAATTAAACAAATCGTTGGAATTCCCAAAGTGATGCATTCTCGAAGAGCGGTATATTCTTCTTGCTGATCAACAATTATTACAATATCAGGTAACCCTGTCATATATTTAATCCCGCCCAGATATGTGTGCAAGTGCGATAGTTGTCTCGTCAACACAGCCGCATCTCTTTTCGGAAGACTGTTGAGTCTGCCCGTCTTTTGGTCTGTTCTCAAGTCCCTGAACTTATGAAGTCTCGTTTCTGTAGTATACCAATTTGTTAACATACCACCAAGCCATTTTTTATTAACATAATGACACCGAGCCTTTATTGCCGCCCTTGCTACTGAATCAGTTGCTTTATTTTTGGTACCAACAATTAAAAACTGTTTTCCCTTACTTGCAGCATCAAAAACTAAATCACAAGCTTCTGATAAAAATCGAGCCGTTCTAGTAAGATTTATAATATGAATACCTTTACGCTTTGCAGAGATATAAGGTTCCATTCTAGGATTCCATTTCCTAGCACCATGACCAAAATGAACTCCTGCTTCCATCATTTCATCCAAATTGATATTCCAATATCTTCGTGTCATTTCTCCCCACACTTCTTATCTTTTTTTTGTTCTTTAAACAGAAGAAGTACCCTAAAACAGTTCCCGCGGAAACTTCTCTTCTAACGGAGATTGGCCGTTGATAGACGATTCAAGCCATTCGTTTTTTTTTTTTTTTCTTCTTTCTATTAACAAACCAAATGACTGCAACACAATCGGATGAATGTGCTCTTAGGAATCAGTAAATCCTAGAAATAAGTGTTCTGATGAATCATGTACATTCGTTGAAATACAAAAAGAAAAACAAAAATCTCTGTGGTGGAACAAAATATCTCCCATTCCCCACTCAAAAAGATTCCTCTTTTTGATTTCAAAAGGAATATTTTTATGTTGCCTTGAACGGTGCACTAATCCTTTGAATCCGGTACCTGCGGGTATCATTCCCCCTAGAACAACATTTTCTTTCAGACCTTTCACCCAATCAATACGACTACGTAGAGCGGCTTTTGCTAAAACTCGAGCAGTTTCTTGAAAACTCGCTTCTGATATGAAACTTTGAGTATTTAAAGATGCTTTCGTTATTCCCAATAATATAGCTCGGTAACAAATCCCTTCGTCCAAAGCACGCCCCGTCTGTTCCACTCGCAAAAATCCAATAAGTTCTCCGGGTAAAAAAACATTAGACATTCCTTCTTCTGAAATCAACACCTTTGATGTTATTTGACGTACAATAATTTCTATATGTTTATTATGGATCTGCACACCCTGGGATCGATAAACCTTTTGGATTTTATTAACCAAAGAGTCGCGACTTTGCGCTATAGTTAGTTCAGCGCCAATTAAGAATCCCCAAGGAATTCCAAGAATTCTTGTTAGACGCTCGTTCCAGCCCTCAACTCTCTTTTCTAGGTTCATTGACATTGAATCAATCGACCGCACTTCTAACACCTGTTCTACTTTTGGAAGACCCTGGGTTATATCACCAGATCTCGACTTTTCATATAGAAATGTAACTAATGTATCTCCTTCGAAAAGTATTGCGCCATAATGGCCATGAACAGTAGCTCCTGGAGTAGTAAAATAAGCCTTCGCCGATCTTATTACTATAGAGTCAATTTGAACAAAAATAACTTGACCTGATTTTAGGTTTGGCCCTGTTTTGACTATACAGACATTTTCGAAAAAAAACTGTCCAAGGAGAATTAGTATAGTTTTTTTTTCACAATAATTATGATGTAGAAAGTACCAATTCAAGTTTTTTGGATTCAAAAAGATGTTACTGCAGAAATTGGAATTATAAAAAATCCCGGTTTCGTCCATTAAAAAAAAATTAAGTAAAAAAATTTTAAGTACTGTAAACGCCTGTTTTAAATTGTCAAGTTGTAAATATTTAGTTACCGAGCTCTGATTATGAGTTATTAAAAGGTAATAAAAATTCGAAATTTGACAGGTTCTTCCTAAAGGGCCTAACGAATTTCTAATTGCAATTCCAGGATTTTTTTTAATTGATTCTTTTATCCCATTCCCGTTGTAATGGTTTCTATCGTTGAATGGACTTATTTGAAAACAATTATCGGATGACAAAATTATCAACGATTGAGATTCCTTACTTCTATTCCAGAACGTATTAATAGTTCCTTGATTTTCTATAAAGGATTGGTTACTCTTTTCTGTGGAGGAAATCGAATAAAACGGATTGGTACGATCTGAACTATTATCCGAGATCAATCCAGGCTCTAACGGATAGTTTCGTTTTCTTATAGAATAAATATGTGATTTCACTAAGTTGATTCTTAAGAACTCGCGAATCAGACCTGTTGTACTTACTTCAACAAAGGAAGCGTGAGCTTCTTCTAACGAAGAACTTGTGTTGTCTTGGTCCCAGGTCAGGATCAAAGAAGTCCGAACTAATTGAATAGGGGTTCCGGAAATGCCACAAATTAATTTGCCTTTTCCATAAAGAACATAATTTTCAACTATAAGTTTTATATTCTTCTTTTCCTGCAACAAATCCTGGGGAAAAAGTGTTTCTAGATTTATACCGTTCGCTATTTCATATATGATTACGGGTCGAACCAAAACAAAATATTTTTTCTTGGTAGGTGTGATCCATTGGACATAGAGCCAATTTTTCCCTTTTTTTGATTCTTTAAATTTTTTTTTTAACCTTCCTGGTGGTATCAAGACGCTACTGTGTGGGAATAGCTTATCTATCTCTACAGGAAAATGGATCTCTCCAGAAAAAATTTTAAGTTCAATCTTTTTTTTTTTTTTCTCTATGCGGACCAAGCCGCCTACTCGATTTCTTGTATTTAAAGCGATTTGTGTATCTACTCCAATAATACTATTGTTTCGTACCGTTATGGAAGACGGTTCGGATAAAATATGCACCTCTTCAGGAATGAAAAAAAGTAGATCTACTTTCGTTTGGTATTTTGCCTTAAGTTCTTTGACTTCTCCATATTCAATTAAATCCTCTTTTTTGAGGATTGAATCCAAGCCTATAGCCCCATATTTAGTAATTCCCGAACTCTTTCTTCTGTATTGAGGATCATCAAAATAAGCAAGAATATTATTTCTCCGAAAAATACCATTTATCGGTATTTCAATCGAAATACTAGAATGAGGCTGTTGATTTTTTTCTCGTTCTTGAAACCATTGGAATGGAATGATGAATCCATTTTTTCGCCTTTTTGCTAATAAAAATAAATCATCATTTTTGGGTAGACTAGAATGAAATAGGAGATTACAATGAACCCTATAGACAATTCGATTAAATTCTGAATAATCAAGACTACTGCTTTCGTTTTTATCATAAAAACCCGAAGTAAGGAATTTGGCTTTCCCTTGATCATTATTTACTGTATTTGCTAAAAAGTTAGAAGTGGATTTTACTTTGGTAGAAAGAAAAGAAACGTTTATTTGATCTTGATCTTTATGGATTGAAAAGGGGACTACACTGGATCTGTATGAGCCTCCTAATAATATCCATAAATGACTTGTTTTTGGTAAAGTAAGAACGGTACCATACGTAAAATGGGATGCATGGAGTATATCAGTACTCCAGTGCAGTTCTCCCTCTGAGTTAGAATAAATATATTTTCTAACCCTCTCCTTAAAATTCAAAGTGTATCTTCCTGTGCGAATCTCAGCAATCACTTGTTCTGATTCTACATATTGATCGTTTTGAACTAAAATCAAACTTTTTGGTGGAATAATCACGTTATATCTAAGAACCTCACTCTCAATAATTACATACAAGTCTATATAAGATAGAAAAGCGGGGTGCCCATGACGTGTACGTATGGGATAAACCAAGTCCTCATTGAATTTTATTTTTCCATTAAAAGGGGATCGCACATGTTTTGCAGTACCCCCTGTAAATACTCCACCGGTATGAAAAGTTCTTAATGTTAGTTGAGTGCCGGGTTCCCCAATAGATTGACCCGCAATAATACCTACAGCTTCTCCCAATTCGACTAGGTCGCCATGAGTGAGGCTTCGGCCATAACATAATCGGCAGATCCAAGACGTACTTTTACAGGTAAGGGGCGTTCGGATCGAAATGGGTTGTGTTTGAAAAGTTATGACTCGATTAACAAGTCCAATACCAATATCTTGATTTCGAATGGCAAGACAGCGTGAGCCTATATATATATCGTCTGCTAATACACGGCCAATTAACGTTTGGCTAAAAATTCTTTCCGACATCATATCATTTCGAGGACTTACCGAAATTCCTTGGATCGTGCCACAGTCTGTTCTACGTACAATAATATGTTGAACTACTTCAACAAGTCTGCGTGTAAGATATCCCGCATCCGATGTTCGTACAGCAGTATCTACAACTCCTTTCCGGGCTCCGTAACACGAAATGATATATTCTGTTAAAGAAAGCCCTTCACGTAAATTGCTTTGAATAGGTAAATCAATCATTTGTCCTTGTGGATCCGACATTAATCCTCTCATACCTACTAATTGGTGTACTTGAGAGGCATTGCCCCTAGCTCCCGAAAAGGACATCATATGGACTGGATTAAAAGGATCAGTCATCCGAAAATTAGGATTCATTTCTTGCCGTAAATATTCACTTGTAGCATACCATATCTCAATGGATTGTCGTAATTTTTCTACCGCGTGTACATTTCCATAATACTGATGTTTTTCAAAAATCAAACTTTGTTGTTCAGCATCTTGGACTAGCCAGCCCTTAGAAGGTATTGTTAAAAGATCATCAATTCCTAATGAAATGGATGTCGCAGTGGCTTGCCGGAACCCTAGAGTCTTTACTTGATCCAGGATATGCGATGTATATGCCATTCCAAAGTGATCTATTAATCTACTAATAAGTCGTTTAATGGCAG